AACCCTCGGTAAACAAAAGCCTACATAGCAGTTCCAATGCTACGCCTTGAACCGCTCGGCCATCTCTCCTACATAATGATTATGAATCAAAAACCAAGTGAATAGTGAGTTCTTCATATTTCATTCTAGATTATTGGATTGGATAAGTATGACCAATCCATTTTAACTATATATTTGAACTATATATTACAAAATATTATAAATAAAAATAGAAAATTTTTCATCAAAGTAAAGAAAGATCTTTCGAGGCCTCAAGACAATTATTTTTTTACGAAATTTTTTTATTTGTAATTTTGAAAATGAAAAGGGGGTTTGTGTTTGCAAAAACGACTCCTACTAGAAATTCGATTCGAATCCATTAAATCAATGAATTAGAACGAATCAACTGATTAATAGGTCTAGATTTTTTAGACTAGGGTTAATGGATACCTTTCTATCATAATTCTATATAGACTACGATTCCATACCTTACAAATTCTCAAATTTCTTTCCGACTTTAGAATTCTCAACAACAAACCCCTTCCCTCACCCCTCTATTCTAGATTGATAAAACATTTTGTATAGTGGATTGTATACCTGCTATGTACATAACATAAAAAAGAGGTGGTTATTCTATTTTCATCATAGAATGATTTTTTCCTCTTTGTATCATAATTCAATACAAATTTCTCGAGTTATTTGAATCTGTAACTTCAACGAAATCGGAATAGTTCGCTTCGTTGGTATACTACTACATTAGGATGAAATCGAACCGGGTTGGACCTTTTCTTATTGATTCCTATAAAAAAGGAACAATTGGAATAAAAAGCCCATAATCTTTTTTTTTCAAATCAATCTATTTTTATGTTATTTCGTACTGTACAATTCTTTTCTTTGTGGGATCATTTTCCCCCGAGAGGGAATGAGAAGAATTATAAAATGGATTGCTAGCTATGCCTAGATCGCGGATAAATGGAAATTTTATTGATAAGACCTTTTCAATTGTAGCCAATATCTTATTGCAAATAATTCCGACAACTTCAGGAGAAAAGGAGGCATTTACCTATTACAGAGATGGTGTGATTTGATTCTTTTTTTTCTCTTGGTCTTACGAGAAAGACATGTGATTCGGAAAAATTTTTGAAATAAATCTACGCTTGTTGAAGGTGAAGTTTGGAAATAGAACAATTCCTTCTGTCGTGTATCCTCGATTAATGCAACCTCAGATGCTATGTTTCAATCTTAGATTCTAGTATTGAGCGAAAGGTTATATCTAGAGGTTCTGTATTATGGGGCAATCCTACTCCACTACACTAGTACCAACGGACAGCATAAGGGAAGAAGCACTACACCTAGGAATCAACAACACGAAAACCTTGTTAGAAATGACCCCTTTCCTTATTGGGCTCGGGACTAAAAGAATGGTTGGGACAACAAACATCCATCTCGTTCGTACTTTGGATACCAATATAACCATCGAAGGTTGTTTGAAGTGACTAATTCCTGGAAATTAGGAGGCGTTGAAAACAAAGAAATTGCTCGAGTTCTCATTTCTATCTAGTTATCTAGTCTCAACACCCTTGATATTAAGAAAAGATCTCTTGCAGGAAGGTTGGCTAGAGATTTCTTGTAAAAACACTAGCCCTGCTCAGTCCATAATGAGAATATTTTCATCTTTTTGATTTCATGTATATTCTCCTTATGCACATAAGGGAGGAGCCGTATGAGGTGAAAATCTCACGTACGGTTTTGGAACGGAGATTCTTTTAATTGAATGGCGACCGTAACGGATGTCAGCTCAATCCGAAGGAAATTATGCAGAAGCTTTACAGAATTATTATGAAGCTATGCGACTAGAAATTGATCCTTATGATCGAAGTTATATACTCTATAATATAGGTCTTATCCATACAAGTAATGGAGAACATACGAAAGCTTTGGAATATTATTTTCGAGCACTAGAACGAAATCCATTCTTACCACAAGCTTTTAATAATATGGCCGTGATCTGTCATTACGTGCGACTATCTTCACTATAGAAGTAAAAAAAGAAAAACAAAAAAAGGCTTTCTACATATACATCGTCTAAAACAACGATTTTTATCAGCTGTAGCAAAGAAAAAAACTTTATATTCATAAAAGTTGAAATATGAAGAAAATAAATAGATATACCTAGCTACTTTTTCTATGGATAAAAAAAGAATCTAATTGGTAAGGGAAGCACCGTAAAGATCAATTGGCGAAATTTGGGGCCAATACAATAATAACTGCGTACTTATGTCATGATGGTAGATATACTTATCTCGTGATGTGAGATAAAATAGGAATCCACTTATGTAATAGAGTTGATCCACTAAAGTCTTGAGCAGCGGTGTAGGATCAGATCCCAAAGATAGTAAGTTTTTCTTTCTTAGGAAAGAAAGTCTTTTTCAAAGATTCTATATAAATTTATATACGAAACCAAGATAGTTACCTTTCAGAAAATCGAATGATAGGGGAATTTTTTCTTCTGAAGGTGGGA